CGATTTAAATAACGGAAAATCCAATATTTAAAAATTGTATCTAGAATAACTGGAAAGGTAGAAACAAGACCAGATATAATTTGATCGTTATGAGCAAATCCAAAATCTTGGTAAACGGAACCAATCATTAGTTCCCACCCATGGGGGGAATGAAATCCGATACATAAATCAGTTAATAAAAGAATAGAAAAAGCTTTTATTGTATCGCTTAGGTTATATAAGAATTCTTGAGCCCAAGAGTTAAGAATAACGAGTTCTTCATTACCCAGAATAGAATAACCACTTAGAATAATGAAAGAGATTATATTTGTCGAGAAATGCCAAATCGTATGGATAAAATCCTCGTTGTATATCTTGATTAATTGGATCGTTTCTTTGTGCATTCCTATACGAAGCTTTTGTATATGTGTCTCCGAGTATTCCTTGATCATTTCGTCCAAGAGGACTAGTTCTTCTAATTCTATAAATTTTTCTAGAATATTCTTTTCTTGAATATCATTCAAAAAAGTTTCGGATTGGTTAGTATTCCACCAATAAATAACCCAAGATTCCAGACTTTTATTAGAAATCCACCAGGGCAAAACTACTACAGATGCAAGATATATAAGAGGAGTAAATACTTTCTTTTGTGCCATTTTAATTTGTGAATTGTGAATGAACTTACCTCATTCGCCGACTCTATGCAATCTAATATTTCTATGAAGCATAAGTTCTATTGCAAGGCGTTGAGTCTAGGAGTCTATTCACTGTTTTGGGGGGATTCCGAGATTAGTCCTTGAATCTATAAATATAAAAAATAAAAATTAGAGAATAGAAATCCACTTCGAATTCAAATGAAGCAATAGAATTAAAAAAGAAATAATACAAAACCTTATTTCCAGATATCTCAATTGGTCAAAGTCAAATTCGAAACAAGTACCGCCTTTCGATGAATGCGCGAAAGAATAACTTAAACTTATATATAAAAAAATCCAGTAATAGGTATTGTTATAAGCGACCCAATTGTTTGGTAATCAAATAGCACAAAAAAAAGAAAAGGATAATAAAGATACGGTAAAATAAAAAATTGACAAAACAAGATATGATTCATCTGGATCTAAAGTATCAATTCCAATATTTCGATTCGTTACTTGTTTTGTTGCTTAATTGAGTGTATTTCCATATGCATAAAACCCCCCAAAAAGAGTTTCGTTTTAGGGTTGTTACGTCCGCCGCTGCTTTGCTTTGACTCAAATCAACGTTCTGAAGAAACTTCAGTGAAGTTATATTAGAGAACAAAGAGGGTTCGTTACTTTTTCTTTACTGTTGATAAAGCATTAATTCTTTATTTCTCAAAAAACTTCAATTGGGACACGCAAAAAATAGGCCAATTCGGCCGCTTTTTGTTCAATTTCTCGTGGCGTAAAATTCTCATCCGTACGCGTCAAGGGAATGGCCCCCTGGCCTCGGATTTCCATATAAAGAACACGACGAGCATAAATACCCTCTTTAACTTCTACTCGCACAGACTGAATATCTTTTATTAGAAATCGGAGGAAGACACGACGGTTTTTTCCAGGAAATCCCCAACGAAAAATACAAACTATTCCTTCTTTTCTATCGAATCGATCATAACCACTACCTACATTCCACGAAATTGTACACCATAAATAGGCGCTAATAAAAAGACCCGCGATCCCATAAAAAGACATTACGAGCCCTTGTGGAAAAAAAATGATTTGTTGAGACGGAAAAAAATATATCAAATTTTTATCAAGATAACTGGAAGTTCCAACCAATAAGAAGCCTAATGAACCTAAAAAAAGGATAATGGCCCAGAAAAAATTACTTATTTTTCGAGACCCCTTTATAAGTTCTATCCATATATGTTCTGATCGCCAACTCATACTTGATCTGATTTCAGTTTATTGGAATTGAAAGCATAGCCCAACGAATTTGACTTTACTTTTTTTGTTGCCGAAATAACTCTCATCAACTAGCACTATTTTGATATGAACCCTTAGGAATAATTCATAAAACGGGTTAGATGGAAAAATGTCTCTTCACTTTATGGCCCTACTAAGGATAGTGGCAGACATATTACTACATAGACTTTCCATTTCAGACATCCGCCAATCCTTATTCTAGTGGAAAATAGCTAGAATAAATTGACTCATATATCATATATCATTTTCTGTATGTATAAGAACTCTTTCATTTCTATATAGTTGATTTCTGTTCAGCCGAAACCCTATGTTATACCAGACTCAAATAAATAGATATTTTTTTATCTTTTATTTAAGTAAAAAAAAAAAAATGAGATTTAGTCCTATTAGATCTAAACAATCTTGTTTTTTTGAACATAAAGAAATAAAGAAGCCATTGCCATGGCCGGAAATACTAGGCCTACTAAAGGCACAAAAATAGAGGGAAAGTTGAAAGTTATCATAGAATGAATACCTCGATTAAATTTACTATTTGTACCTGTTATTATTATATAGTTTCTATTGTTAGAAAGATATCTTGTAATAATTTGAAATTTTTCATTATAGATTATAGAATGAAAATTCTTATTAATTCGATTCGAATTACTATTATTGTAATTATTATTGGAATTATGAAACTTTCATTTTAATTAATTATAGAATACCTACGTAAGAAGGTAAGAGGAACTTCGCCTAATTTCACAAAAGCAAAAATGCATTCTTTTATAGAGGCTCGCTGATTCGTAATCATGAATCAAAGTAAACAAAAAAAAAAGAAAAATTAAAAAATTAGATGCAACTTGTGATTCTTTCTAGAATGAAATTTTATAGATTTGAGGTCACCAAAGAAAACTCCATTCTTCTTATTTTTACTTTGATTCCGATAAACTAACTACGTGTAAAACTAATTAAACTGAATAGTCTTTGAATTTTTATTCAAAGGAAAGAAAGCGTGAAGTTGAAATAACTCACTCAGAACGCTTTTTAAAAGATTACGTGGTACAATTAGATCGAATAAGCCCTTCTGGAATAAATATTCGGCCGCTTGTGACCCTTCGGGTACTGTTTTATTCAATGTTTGTTCAATTACTCTTTTACCCGCAAATGCAATGTAGGCATTGGGTTCGGCAATAATGATATCCCCCAACATACCAAAACTCGCTGTCACCCCACCCGTAGTCGGAGATGTAAGAATTGGTACATAAAATAGTTTTTTATTTGATTGATAATCGTATAAAGCAGAAGATATTTTAGCCATTTGCATCAAGCTCAAACTTCCTTCTTGCATACGTGCACCCCCAGAAGCACACACTATAATAAGAGGTATAAATTTTTTGGTAGCATACTCGATCAAACGGGTAATTTTCTCCCCGACTACAGATCCCATACTACCCCCCATAAACTGAAAATCCATAACCCCAATTGCGACGGGAATACCATCTAGTTGGCCTATACCTGTTTGAACAGCCTCAGTTAACCCTGTCTTTCTTTGATAAGAATCAATACGATCTTTATAAGGCTCCTCCTCCGAATGAAATTCAATGGGATCCAGAGAGACCATGTCTTCATCCATAGGGTCCCAAGTGCCTGGATCAATCAAAAGTTCTATTCTATCTGAACTACTCATTTTCAAATAATATCCACATTGTTCACAAATATTCATTTTTGACTTCAAAATTTTCTTATAATTTAATCCATAACACTTTTCGCATTGAACCCACAAATGCCTGTATTTTTGCGTTACATCGAGATTATTATAACTTTCTCTTACACCCGCGTTCTTTATACTGGAACTCTCGCTTTCACTACTATTTCTATTTTCACCATAAATGGAACGATAAATATAACTGTCACTATAATTGTCACTACTACTTACAATGTAAGCATCAATGCGTAGTTGAGAATCAAGATAACTGTCAATACAACTATTAATATGATTATTCCAACTATATTGAGTATCATATATGTAACGATCGTAGTAAGGGTCGTCACTATTCGATCCATTATTGAGATAATCAGAATTCAGATAACTAGACAAAGGTTTTTCGAGTTCACTCAGAAAAGAATGGTCCTTGTTAATCTCAAAAAGCTTATTTTCAATATCAAAATATATGGAATAGCTGTCCCCATTCTTATCCCTAACTATAAAAGTGTCATCAGAGATGAAATTCCCAATGTCCTTGACACCAAATAAATGATCCACATTACTGTAAGTAGAACTGTCACTATAACTCCGACTATTATGATGCCTATCATTGCGATTCGGATCTTCACTTTCACTGATATGTTCATCAATAGGACTACGATTACTTAATCCACACCTGTGTTCTAATTCTAACTCCTTGTTAGACAACATCGAATTGAACTGCCATTTTTCCATAGAGTTTTTTGCCCCCTATTTTATTTACATGAAAATACAATAAATGAATAGTCATTCGATGAAAAAGAATTTTTGTTAATATCCTATTTCTTATCAGAATAAACATAGAACTAGAATCACTAGGATTATTAACTAATTAAGTATTGAAAAAAAAAAAAAACGAAATATTGATTCTCTCCTAATTTCGTATCTACTAATAAGTAAGGACTTTTTTTATAAAATCTCGTCTAATAACTAATCAAATAATTAAGTAAAGTTTCGATTGCGACACAAAATGAAAAGGACAATATACAGGATGGGTAAAAAGGGGTTTTGATACGTAGCTCTATCCAGGGAAACTAGAAGATATAAAAGAACTACACCAATCCTAAGGATCCATAGGATTAATTGTGGATCCAATCCAAGAATAGAAATATTTGAGTTTTTGAATCTTCTTTTTTATTTTATTGAATTTAAAATCTTGTATATCTAGATTAAGTATATAGATCTATCCAAAATGGATTCTCTAGCCAAAGTGGATACAATAGAATTTTTGTATTCGGCTCAATCCTTTTAGTAAAAGATTGGGCCGAGTTTAATTCCAATTCAATTAACAGACCGAACAGTAATTACTGAATTACAAAGTATCCATTGCTTCGAATTCAAATTTGATCTCC